GGGTTACTTCAGCGCCGTAGCGCCTAGTACTCGAACATTTGCTCGAGGCATTTTCTCTATCCCTTCTTACCCTATCAATTCTCTCAGTCTCCTGGATCCTCTGGCACAGTTTCTAACACCAAGGCAACCATGGCTTCCTCACCATCTACTCTCCCAACAAACTGGTATGTTGACTCTGCTGCAACCAACCATATAACCAATGACCTCAACAATTTTAGTTTCTATGAACCCTATCAAGGCTCAGATCAAGTTCAGGTAGGCAATGGCTCATCACTGTCCATTCAAAACACTGGTCAAGGTATTCTTCCCACTCCTACTTTCCCTTTTCAACTAAAAAATGTATTGCATGTGCCTGAAATTGCCTCTAATTGAGTCTCTGTGCATCAATTAGCTACTGATAACAACTGTACCGTAACCTTTTCTTCTGATTCCTTCCTTATTCAGGACAAAATCACTAAACAAGTTCTCTTCAAAGGCTATCACTGCAATGGTCTTTACCAGCTTCCTACTTCTCAGTCTATGTCTTCTCCTCAAGTTATTAAAGCTTCAAGCTCAGTTTGGCATCAGAGCTTGGGGCATCCCTCTCCTGCCAAGTTTGATTTTATAGCTAAGAAATAGAACTTTCCCTTTTCTTCTGTTCAGTCATCATCTTGTACACATTGTCATGTTGCCAAATCCCATAGACTTCCCTTTGTTCTTTCTACTACTACTGTAAATAAGCCCCTTTGTTTAGTACATAGGGATGTATGGGGGCCTATTTCACCCTCCATTGATGGATAGGCTTGCCACTATGTCTTCGGATAACTGCCAATGACAAAAAGACAATCCGGAGACTCGAAAGGCAGCTATGTCTTCTCCTTAGGAAGAGAGCTTCCTAGCCTATCCCTACTTTCGGAGATAGCTCATTGGAATGAGAGCGAAGAGCGCAAGGATGATTGGTCGATTGGCCTTGTTAAGGGTGTCGTTTTTCGCATTGGCAGTTGAGAATGAGTTCGTCCGAGCCGGTGTTCAAAAAGGTTGGCTGTAGAGAGTTAGTCCGAGTAGGTTCGGGTAGGGAGAGGAAGAGCACCCATTAGACGCAATAGGTGCGGATCTTACTCTTTTTCATTCCAAGCAAGACTCCCGAATGAACTAGGAAGGGTGAGTGCGCGCAGTTCCTATTCGAATCTTGGTTTTTTGAGTTCCTTCGGTGCTGGAGAAAGTCTCAATTCCTTCTTCTGAGAGTGAGTCTGTTCGGAACGGTAGAAAGCGGTACTTCCTTCTTCAAATAAGTTCTATGAAGGTCGGGTAGTGGAACCACGGAGCAAGGTGGAAGGTAGGAACGAGAAAGCAAGTAATACGGGACGATTGGCTAGTCCGGCTTTCCCCCTACAAATTGAAAATTCAATTCAAGCGCAGCGCCGTTTCGAAGCAAGTTCACTCCTAAAAGTGGTACTTAATCAACTCTAGGGCATCTACCTTCGCCTTAAAGAGAAAGGCTGGTTCTACTACTACCTGGTATGATAGGTCCAAAGAAAGTCTCCTGCATCCCTTCTTGGTCGAGAGGCATAGCCCCCGGCTTCCCTTGGTGCGGTTGCTTCATATCCAGGCGCGACCCCTAATAGTGTCAGGTCGAGATGTAGTTCCACCCATTGAGGAGGCAAGAGCATCACCCGTGGTTTACCCGGAAAGACTGTCACTTGCTTGCTTTGGGCTCATCCCGTGCTTGGTCTCTTCGATATGCGATATCACGTTCGATATGCTCTTTCTTTATGAAAGATCTCTCCTCCCGTTAAGCACTCGGGGTACAGGTAGACAGAGGAGTTAGAGGCTGGCAGTTAAGCATTCGCTATGTGGAATTCCTTTTCTATCAGTACGATTCCCGTCCTTTGTCGGAAAGGGTATCCACTCTTAGTCGTAATCGGTCTTTCCTGTATTCAGGACTCGGGCTATATGCCCTCTTTTCTATAGTGAAAAGCTTTTGACTCGAATAGGCGGCACGAAACATGCGAGAAAATGCTCTTTTTTAAGGCCTGGGAGTGAATTCAACTTTAGACAAGTCTAGCAAAGCAGCTCATCTGGTAACACGGTCATCCGTCCAACCTCTATCAATTGGTCTTTCCTCTTTCAATCGCTTGAATCGGTCCAACCGGGAATCTTGAATCTCTAACGATCGCATCTGTCTGACTGATGGGAGAGATCGGCTCTATGGCCGCTTTTCCTTAAGCTTCATGCCTCTGAAATCGATCGAATAAGCTCACGAGGTACTACGCTTAATTAAAATGCCAAAAAATGCATTATTGAAAGCCTTAGGGCATAATTACACTATCGTTATTAAAGTAGTAAGGAAATAATTAGAATATGCGCAAGAAAGACTAGAGGTCATAGACCGGCAGATAGGGGCAGAGGTCAGCATTCCTGCAGTTAAGGAGGACGGATAGTCACTTTTATGATACTGTCTGATGAGAGATAGGCGAGGCGGGAGTCAGCCTCGAATCAATTTCGTTAATTTGACATTTCTCCTGTATAGTCTTTATGACGCTCATCTGGAATCTTTCCTGTTGCAGTACGATTGAAGTATGAGTTTCAAAATTGGAGTCTTTCAGTAGTTAAACACGATTTCAGTATTCAAGTACCGGTAACATTCCCTGTATAACTCTAGTACTTCTGTAAGTAAGGTTATTTCCTACGGTGGAGTTAAGGCAGCAAGCATAGGTGCTTCGGTTTTCGGTAGCAGGTAATCAGGTATGTCTAAAGCAAATCCGTCCATAGTGCCTTCTCATCCCTTCGCCGGATCATTGTCCGGTGAAAGGAACGAATGATCGTTGGAAACCCTCTCTCGCTTTCTCGAGCTGTCGAATCCAAGTTTTCGCTTGCCTCTCTTGAGCCAAATCCTCTTTTCGTACCCTTGCTTTCCTACCCTGCCTACCTATTATTGAGGGAGTCTGTAGTCCCCCCACGGGCATATCTAGTTCAGAAAAGACATGAGATGGGAGGGCGTGAGGCGGAAAAAGCAGAGTAGACCAGACGCTTTCTGCCATGATATGAAGATGTTTGCTTTCAGTGCACCCATATTCAGGCTAAAAGAAGATTGAAGTAAGGAATGCCCGAAAAATAAAAGCATGACCTGAGGCAAGGGATGAGAGCGAAGAAAGCGCTTGACCAAGGACTGACTGAAAGCGCTTGACCTAGCGGGGTTAGCTTACCTTTTCTATCCCTGCAGCTGTAACATAGTTGTACTCCAAGGACAAAGGAAAAGAGAAGCTCAAGATTGAACATGTGGGAGGATCCCAAAACTACCGGATAGAAATCGTCCACCAACAACCCCCCATAGATGGATCAAGAAAGTAGGGCTCTTATCTTTCAACCAGTCAGTTTGACCAGGCTCAAGAGCACAGAAAAAGAAGGAAGAGCCAGTAGGCCATCATTGCATATGAAAATATAGAAAGTAAAGAGGAAAAGGCATGACTTTTAATAAGGGGCGCGTTAGCGCTTTAGAAAGATTGCAGGGCCTTTATTACCAACAGAGAAAGGAAGAGAGTGGCAGTGATATTGAGTTCCAGATCTCGGATTCATTTGCAGCATAGGCTAAGGTCCGGATGGTAACAAGAACGGAGGATATCAGTAAGACAAGAGGAGTTAGCGGGGTTGGCTTGAACCTTTATCCTACCTTCCACGTAGGAATGAATGCCCGACCTCTCTTTTTAGTGGGATAAGGCTTCCCAGCTTTCGTCTTTTCATAATTACCAAGGAAAGAGAAATCTAATTCTAGATCTGGTCTACGACCAACCATAGGAGGAAAGGAGAGCAGCCTTACTTCAACCATTACAGGCAGGACTAACTAACTATATAAGACTGCTTTCATATTCAAGATTAGCTACCGAGAACAAGGGTTTTATTACTATATCTGATAGATGTAACTGTAACTGCCCTTTGGACGGAAGAGATATAAAAATAGGGAGCCTCTAGCCCAGAGAACCTTTTAAGAAAGATATCGATTAACTGATTGCGACATAACTACAGTAATAGGGTAAAGGTTGGTCGTAGATCATGCAAGAAAAGAATAAGCTGCTAGGCCTTATCCCAATAGAAGAGATACAGGAAGGAATTCTTAAACATCTTAAAAGCAGGAAAGATCTCAATTCAATTCCTTGCTTGGTGGATCGGATCCACCAAAGCCCCTGCCCTTAGCTACATAGCTACGATGGCTGGATCTAATCCATTCTTTTTTATCCTGATCTACAAGTCTAAGAAAGATTATTTCTCATTCTATCTCTTCTTCTTTTTCTTGAAAGCTTGAATGGGACCTCAGAAAGAAAGACTCCAGTCGTGATCTACGCGCCAAAGATTCTTCGTCGCTAACTGCATCCTCACCTGCTCACTTTGACCTCTATGGCTATCCTGGTGAACTAGTAAACTATTCCATATCTCCCTGTAGAAGCATCCTCTTCGCTAATCTCATTTTTTCTAAGATCCGGCTATCTTCTTTTAAGAAAATTTTCGTTTCACACCCCTAGCCAGGCCCCCGGCATAAGCCCCCAACATTGAAAAAGAGGTGTAGGAACGAACTAACGACAGAGAGCTGGATCATAACATGAAAGTCAATCAGTCCTAAAGGGGGACGACGTGGATCAGTCCTCAGTAGTCAAGGTCTAGCAGAAAGAAACCTGAAATCGATGAACCTCGGTCAGCTGCCAATGGATAAGTTGGACGAATTGAGATTCGATTCGAATCCAATCTAGAAGAGTATCAACTTTGAGACCCAAAAGAAGCTCTTTTCTATTCCTATCAGCTCAACACTTGGTTTTTGGTCCTCAACCACCCGCTTTGGTTCAGAACAGAAAAGACAACTTGAAGGGATATCGCCGGAAGAACCCTACCGCCTTTAACTCATTTACTGCTCAGCCCGGATTCGGCTCTCAAACAATAGAACATAACGCCTCAGACTTAACAAGATATAGGGTAGCATACTCCTCTTTTTATTCATTTTGGTTCCAAAGAGACAGCGGGAGACAGAGGCACTTCGGGCGCCTTCGTTGCTTCGAGAGCCCGGCACCATTAGTTTTGAACACAGAGCTCAATCTAGCTCTAAGCTTTTCAATACTGTTCGGTTAAACATTAACCACCTCATTAACAGCCTCATCTACCTTTGTTTGTAGATATCTTCGAATCTGCCATAAATGCCCCAGATTTGAGCTAAGAAACAGATCGCACCAGGCTTGCCCGCCTAGAGAGAGAAGCTCTAACCCATCTCTATCCAACTTGTTGCCACGTGCGTTCTACCTTTTTATTCTTAGGAGAGTAGTAAGTAGTAAAGAGCTTGCTAGTGAAAGGAATGCAAGCAAGGAAAAGATAGCTGTCTTTGCAGCCTTACTAGTAACTAGTAAATAGTAGCTTGCGCGTCCCTCCATTCATTCCTTCCGCCAGGAAGAGGCATGTGATAAGGGTGCTCGTAGATCACCTAGGGAGCTTCTTTCTTTATGTGCAAAAGGTTTTTCTCCCTGTGCTTCCAGTTCTTGAAGTGAGTTTGCGCTTTGCCGTCCTGAATAGCCCATTTCTTCTATGGGGAGATAGCTCTCCAGCGTCTTTCTCCTATCTTCATAAAGCAAAGGCAAAAGTCAAGGGTTGAATCTCCTACAGCTAACCTCTTCTGGAGCTAGGGCAATGCGATCTCCTATCTCCGACCTCTCATTGCTAAGTGCGTAGTGCTTTATGTAGATGAGATTTCTTTAGTGCATGCGAACGGGACCATTTAGATCATCTCCGTCAAGTGATGGAAATCCTACGGCGAGAAAAGCTCACTATGAATTTTTTCAAGTCCATCTTTGTGACCGATAGCGCGATTTTGGTCCCTATATCGAGGGTTTTAAAGAGGCCTTAAAGTCGATCAAGAGTTGGTTCAGGCTATAGTCGAGTGGCGTATACCCAAGACCATTAGTGAAGTTCGTACTTTCCATTGATACAGAACCAATTCCAATATCTTTATGGGAGGGCCCCATTGGCGTGCATCCAGCAGGAATCGAACCTACGAATTCGCCAATTATGAGTTGGGCGCTTTAACCATTCAGCCATGGATGCAAAGAGACTCAGCGAGTGAACTAGGTTTTGGTATTCCTTCTCGAGCTTCTATTTCTTCCGTTAAAGGAGATTCGAGAAAAGATGGAATAGGAAGACGTGTTTCCAGAACGAACAAGATACGGGTTGAGAAGGGGGAGTTAGCAAAGTTAGACAAGATTGGAATGGGCATAGGAACATGTATTGATGTACCAGATCGGCTAATGCTCCCAGGTTGATGCGATGTATTCCACCAGTTGACTGAAGACTTTATTATTGGTATATCGATCGGTCCAGCACGGATTGAAATAGGAGCCGGTTCGACAGGAAGCTTTTGAAAACGCAGTGCACCCAGGTAAATAAGGAACGAGATGAATACAGAGGTTAAACGAGCATCCCACACCCAAAAGGTGCCCCACATAGGTCTTCCCCGAAACCCCCCAGTAACTAAGGTAAACAACGTAGAAAATGCACCCATTTCTGTACCGGTTCCGGAAGAGCGAAGAAAAAGGGGATGTTTTGTTAATAGGAACAAGAAAGTGTTTATAGCCGTAGCGATATAAACAAGAATACTCATCCGAGCCGCAGGAACATGTACATACGGAATACGAGAATTTCCACCTTGTTGAAGATCTAGTGGTGCTACCCGAAGACTTAAATGAATAGCCATCGCTGTTAAGAACAACCGAGATCCAATGAGAATTTGCGCGTAGCTTCTGGTCTTTGACATCAAAAAAGAAGGTTGTAATAACGAAACGGACATGTGATAATTTGGTCCTAGCTAGTGGAACAAGAAAGACATGGATCTATATTCAATACGCAATCAAAGGATTTCCCCCCCCCAAAAAAAAATCGAAGAATTCTCCTTGCTTTGTTTTCGCTCCGCTCGTGCGTGGCACTCCTTGCTCGCGGAGCGGCATACCGAAAAAAGAAAGGTTTTGGAAGAAAAAAAGTAGATTCCCTTTTGTGACCAAGAGCCCATCCTTGATCCAAGCCGAGTTTTGCATTCCTTAGCTTGGTGCAAAAGGCTTCTCGCGGGTCCCCTTTTTCAAGCCCATCTCGAATACGGTGCGGTAGGGTACTCGTGACCCTGCTGGTGGCTGCCACTGCCTCACACTTAAATGCCGCCAGCTCTGCCTTCCTACTTATACTTAAGGCATCCGCGACCTGGTTGGTCCGTCCAAGCTTATACTCTAGCACCATATCAATCAAACTTGGCAAGTTTGTCTTGCTTGCCATCGTCCCTGTTTTGGCGTGAGTTTCTTCTGGGGCAGGAAGTCACTCGTCGCCACATTATCCGTCTTGACCACGAATCGTGACCCGCCTCCACGTTCTCAAGTAGTGCACTATTGCTGTCATCTCCTTTTCTTGGACCGCGCCTCTCGGTCTCATTGAGCTTTCGGCTCTCATATGCGATAGGCTTACCTTATTGTACTAGCACACCGCCTATGGCATAGTCTGATGCAT